TGTCCAAACATCACATGCCAGCCGATGTGGTCACCATCATAGGTACTCAAGATATTGTGTCTGGAGAGGTGGATAGATAGGACTACTAGTTGCTCGATCAGGACCCTAGCTTTATTGCGAGCCAAAACCTTGCAGGATTCCCCTTCCCTCAGTACTAGAGATGAATCAATTCCATACGCCTTACTCTAACAAGTAAGCAAGTAGAAACTACCTTAAATTTAGATCGAAGAATTTTCTTTCTGTTGTTGGTCTTTGAATTTCATGAACGCAGAGCCAAAACGAGAACGGGTTCAGTCGAACACAGTGTATATAGTATATAGAAGTGGAAGAGTATATTTTGTGAAATAAAAAGGAGCCTCACCACAGCCTTGAACAAGCACCGGGTGACGCGAAAGCCGTTTTAGTTAGTCACTAAAGCCGTTTTCTTGCTGGTACCGGAAACTCCTTTCCTTTAGAATCTCAGGCCCGAGAAGGAAGAACGAGGCTTGAATCGAGGCAAGGCGCTAGACAGCCGAGTGAGTTTCAGTGCTAGTAAGAAGAGCAGTTGCAAGCTAGCAAAGAAGTGAGATAGAAAGCTCGCATTTTCGAGTATATATACAATGGCAATCCAAGACAAAAGAAAGAAAAAGAGCATTTGATCCTAAGGTAGTTACTACTTGCTTACTTAAAAAAAAAGTAAGGGCTTTTGTCAGCCTTAGACTGCGTCTTCAGATACATCTATTGGCCATTCCTCATCAGATTCTCTAAACGTGATATTCAATTACATTGCCTTAATAGAAGAAAGATCTGGTAATAATAGGACTTGGATCTCAAGTAAGTAGGCGTTCTCGAGGTCTTTTCTCTAGCACCTTCCTGCTTCTCTTATCCCGAACACCTTCCCCTTCTAACCTAGGAGAACTACTGAAAGCATTCGTACTTGGTTCCTTTACTCCGGCTGAACTAATGCAAACTTACCGATGTTCTTTCAAGGGGGGGTTAACCAACGAGAAAAAGAGGGAAATAGATACAGCATGCCGCCTACTGCATGGACCTGGCATGACTACGCATAAATTGCCTCTAATTTACAGGTCCGTGTTAGTAACAGCATTTTTACTCAGGTGGCTTCGGGTAGCCTACTTTCTTTATTTTTTGGTTCTATGGATTTTTGGAATAACAGATCCATGCTTTCTCCTTGATATTGATATCAACCTGCCCACCGATTCGGAGGGTGAGGTCATTGATATCGATCTAAACCGACCCGCAGTTCCTCACCCTTCAGATATAGAGTATATTCGTGCTTGGGAAGCGAAGCCAAATCAGTTTCACGAGGAGCTCGTGGAAAGAACAACAAATTCCAGTTCGCCACAGTCCGCCGACGCATTCCACGAGCGGAGAAATATTATAATCTCTCAAATCAGAGACCAGATAGACGAAATCTTAAAACCAGGTAAACCACTTTCCGTACGAACTATTTCTTCCATAGTGGGGGATAGGATCCCAAGGACGGGAGTGAATCTAAGAATTTTAGACCCCTTTTTCACTACATATCTTTCTACGGGGTTAGGAAAAAATCATGAGTTAATCCAGCATATTTTGGTCGAGCTAGAAAAGCGTGGCTACCCGCCCATTCCCTAAAATTAGAATGCCCCTTTAAGATAAGAGTAACAAGCCTATAAAATAAGGTTTGTGAGGGTCCTGCTAGAGTGAAGGAAGTGAAAAAACCTCTTTCACTCTAGCGGGACGAAGGTAAGTGGGAACGAGCGTAGCGAGAGCAAAGAACGTTCCAGCGGTGGGTTTACCTTCTTCCTTCCTAATAAAAAGGATTAGTAGTAGCCCTATTTTTAGTGAGGTCCAAAAAGCATATTTTTTTTACTCTTCCTTACTCGCTTCGTTCTTTAGTGTCCGAGCTCTTTTCGAGAGAGCAAGAAAAAACGCATATTTAGTGAAAGGCGTGACTTTCGCGCATCCGTTTTCTTGCTGGAACAAAGCATCTGTTTGTAAGTTGCTTTGGAATTTAGCAAACAAAAAAGACAAGGTCTGGGTCAGGTGGATTCATGAGTACTATATCAAAGGGAGAGACATCACTCAAATGGAAGCGGGAGTTCATTTCGGTCACGGTACTCGAAAAATTGAATCCTAGAATGGTGCCTTATATCTCTACAAAATGTAAGGGTATTCAGATTCTATCTCAATTAGGTGAGGGGTGTGCAATCCCTGTGAATAGGGTCCCCCACCTTCAAAGAGAATCAATAACATCTTCTCCTGGTAGGAAGTAGGTTTCGAAGCTGTATGAAAAGACAGAGTCAAGAAAAGGTTGTGAGCAGTCTCAAGGGAAGCCCGAATAGCGGATAGTTTGAACGGTGGAAAGCAGCCTAGGAAAGATTTCTCCAGGTAGGAAATATATATAGGTTTCTATAAGCGAGCACGAGGGTAGTGGGGAATCGTCGAGTTAAGGTACGTAGTCGCTTAAGCGAAGGTTAAGGAGTGAAAAGCGCGGAAGAGAGAGATTTCTCTCGTTAGTCCAGGCATGATTGCCGCGGGTTGTGGCCCACCCGACGGACTTCCCTGGATGTAGTCAGCGTTAAGTCTATGTCACACAAGGCACCAATCAATTTCGTTGGGAAGATGGCAAGGATGAAAGAAGGATATCGAGAGAGATGGAAAAAGAGTACAGAAGCGAGAGCGGGCTATAGCTTGAATTGGCTCGTGCACACACACATGAAACTTAAGAAGGGGAGGGCTTTTCCAGCTAGAAAAAAAGCAACCAACAAAGCCAGACAGCAAGAAAGAGAGTGGGGCAGTCTCATCCCATGAAAGGTAAGGAAGGACTGCTGCTTTCCCGCGTGGAAGAGGTTCAATTCAATAGTTCCGACTCTGACTTTGAAGGACATTTGACGATGGAGTCTAAATATAAGTTTTAGTCCTAAGCTAAACTCCTGTCTTTTGTAGTCCAGTATAATTCTGTAGTAGCTTTCCTTATGTAATAGCCTTTTTTTGGAGCTTCCTCTTATCTGGAAGACAGCTATCTTGAAGCTTTAGAAACTAAAGATGGCGCTATTAGAGATGATTATGATCACAGCCTATAATCAATCCTATTTGTTACGGAACTTAGTCCTTAATGCAAGCACTAAGCAAGTCAACTACCTTGCGCTTAGTTAGTAGAATTCTTCTAATTCCTCTAAGGTTATGAAATAGCTTAGCCGAACTATAGAGGCTAAAGGGTAAGGCGAATAGAAAGCTTCAATTTCTTGTTACATAGAGCAAAGGTCTACTCTATCTTCAAACTCACCTTTGAAGGAGCGGAAGCCTTTTAGGATAAGGATTTATATTGGCCTTCTAGCTAAGTCAAATCACAGTCTTCTCCCTTATTCGATAGCTTGTTCCTTGGCTGAAGTAAGGAATGAATCAAGGGATTCTCACTCCAAATAGGGAATTGTGTCAGTAATAGGATAGATGAGTCTCAGAAGTCAGAACAAGGCCCTGGCATCTATGCCATGTGAAGCCTCAAGAATAAGTATAAGGAATAAGGGATGAAAGCCTAGTAAGTAGCTGCAGTCGCAGGTGTCTTTTCAGCAGGTTTTGTTTTAGGAGTTCTTCTTCGTTTAGTTTCGGAATCAGGTTAGGGAGTTTCACTCTGGGATGGGACAAATGCAGCAAAGGCCTCGCCGATTGAGAAGAAAGAGTGTAAAGCACTAAACAAGAGGGAAAACCCTATCTATCAGGAGCTATACCTGAATGAAAGCAAGGAAGTGCATCACGGGTGTGGGGCACTACCGCTTATCCTTTCACACAACAGTAACACGGGCTCCTCAAGTATCCGCTCTAGTAAGGAAATAGGTGAACAAGTCTGCTATTCCTGACTTTCTAATAGGTATATCAGGTTGTAATAGCTAAAGCTATGCTTTTGGAAGAGAGTATGGACATGACCTTTTTTATAAGGGGTACTTGCTTAAAGGATTCCCTGTTCTGTCATAGAGGGGTGTTGCTATAGCTGTCTTTCTTGTAAGTGGTATCAGTAGTAGTATGTTACCGGTTCAACAGGAGTTGGATCCTAAGAAGTTAGGTAAATAGCCATTCTCACCACAGCATATACCTCCACTGCTTATGTCACTGGTGATGAACTCAATATGACTATTTAAGCTAGCGTGGTAACGCGAGAGTGAGTGAAAGTGAATCGATTAACGAGACTGAGTTAGAATACCTTAAGCTTGTGGTATGTAATCGCTTATGCGAAGCTTAAGGGAATTAACAGCTTTCTTCATTCTATTCTCTGGTTTAGTCTCAGAATCAGTTGTAGTTTCCGAATCAGGTTGGGTATTCTGGGATAAGTGCCATATAAAGAGTATTCTCACTCTAAGTCAGTAAGTAACTGTCTACTTATAATGAACTATAGGTAGCACTTTTTCTTTGGAACAGGGATCTCGAATCAATCAATTCCTGGGTTCTTGTCTTAAAGACTTTTTTTTCTTTTTCCTCTTCTTGTGTTCTTTCTGAATGGCAGCATCGCTCTCCCTCGTGCAGGAATGCTGCACACTCTGCCGCAAAAGGGGACCACTTTTCTATGTGGGTTCATTTCATAATGCATTTTTTGTTAATAAAGAAGCGCGCCCCTGTTAGTGTAACGTAGGTGTCTTTCTCGGTTGATGGATTGGATAAATGCCTATATCGCTTTGTAATGTTATTGTCATGTTGATGCTATATTAAAGAATATAATCTAAAAAAGTTGCTTTAGTCCCATTCTTTATAATTATCTTTCTCGTACTGTGTAAACGAACTTCAAGTCTTAATTTTGTACTCCCAGGAAGCGTCACAGCCTAGGTTTGGGCCACCTCCGATGTCGATCTGCAGTAAATAGTTTGTTTTCGAAAGTAGTTTTCCGAGGTAGGTTCTATTTTAACCTAGAGCGATTTGCCTGCTTCTTTCTAGGCTATAGTTTACCTGTATCATGCAAATGTCCAACACTTAGGTGCTTTCTAAGATCATCCTATATGAAAGATGTATGACATGTGTGGATAATGAATGACTTGCATGGTATGCAATCTGAACGCCCACAGAGTACAAAAGGTAAGACCTAATAAGAGAAATGAGCTTAGCACAACACGATATGGGATAGAAACCGAATCCTAAAAGGAGAAAACCCATCACTGAAGAATCATAGGAATAGAAGAAATAGGTTCAGACCAAGTGACAGAACTCTCTATGAGTTGGGCTACATAAAAGATCCTATTCTAAAATGGATGTAGCTTAACTAAAGCCCAATGCAGGTTGAACTCTATGGAATCTAAGCCTCACTACCCTCTTAGAGCGTTACAAGGAATTTTGGGCCTAATGAAAAGAGTTTCAAGTTTGGGTTCAACCATAGGTGAAAGATAGCCTACACAAGCTAGGCCTAAGACAAGGTCCCATATAGATTCAGCTTAGGGCTTTGGAATAGAACGAATAAGTGTGCATGGGAAAGTCCTTGATTTGGGCAGTAAAGGCATTGAGCCAGTCTGTCTTTGCGCTTTCCTCGTCTAATGAAAGAGTGCGTGGATCGAACTAAACACCTTTCACTCGATCGAAGGCAGGCAATGAAATTGAAGTGTGCTTTCTGTGAGTGAAGATGGATTTGTTCACGGAATCAAGCGCATCTTCATTTGCTTGATTCCCATCCCTCCTTTACTTCTCTATTCATTCGGTCAATAAGATAAGGCATTCAGAGGAACTTCGGGAAATAGAAGAGATTATACTCCCGAGAGAAGGGGAGTAACCTAACCACTTATTTTGAATCGAAACCTTAGAATAAGTGGTAGCTAGCCGAAGTGAACCAAGTTCTCCTAGCTCTTCTCCTCGGGAATGAGCTATCATATCGAAAGCCCTAATTCCACTCTACCTGGTATGTAATCGCTTATTATAAGGTTAAGGAAAGCATGGTAAAGTCTGAAGGAAGAAAGAGATTGACAAGTGGCGATCAGAGTGACTCATAGGGGAGCAGGCTCATACCAAGTCAAATCAACAGGAACGGAGAGACAAACCTATTCAGACGAGGCCTCGCATTCCCCCAACGGGTAGTCCATACTTAAACTTTTGGGTCAAGAGGAAGCCTTTGCAAGGAGCAGAGAAGCGCTTTCAAAGATGATACAATCCCTGAGTTGTGAGGCTGCTTAACCCAGAAAGAGGGTCAGAGTGAAACTGATTTTCCCAAAGATGTTAAGGAGTGAAAAGCGAGGAAGAAAGCCGGTGTGCGCTAGCTAACGTTTTTAAGCTGGCTGTTATGTTAGTTGTAGCGCGTCTTCCCTCCTTCTCTCACTTCGGAAATACTTAGCAGTATTTTCTTATGATAACCTGGTCGCGAGAGTACGATACATCGGTGTAAAAGATTGAGTTGGATCTGTGAGGTTGGTTATATATGTATATCGATATGTCGCTCCTTCCAATCGTCCTTGTTCTTGAAGCTCTCGCTTTCCCCCCTATCTAATAAGGTAAGTTGCCCCTGCCAATGAAATCCAATCTGCGGGCACCTGCCTATGTGTCTGCCGCTTGCACTCTACCATATTCATTCCACGCTTTTTTAGGACTTTATAAAAGTGCCGGTATGAGAAATGAAATAAAGGAGTTGAGAATGCCTCATTGAAAGGAAGATCTCTGGGAGTCTTCACTCGTCAACCTAAAAACAGGAAGAAGCTCGTCTTGAAGATGAAGACGTAGGGAGGATGGGAATGAGGTACAACCGATTCAAGAGCGATAAGGAGGGTTTCAAAGCGCCTTGCCTGACTTCCCGCCATAAATATAAGATTGATTGCTTGCTCTGGTTATAAGCGGTTAAGGTAAAACGGCAACCAAACCAACTTTCAATCATACTTATCATTTTGCCTTGCTCATGGCACTTCTTTCTTCGTCACTCGCCCTTCCTCACAACATAAGGTTGAGTACCCTCCCGTTCGATTAGCTCTCTCGCAACAAACAGAGGAACCGAGAATGAATATGCGCTTATGTGCTGCGCTTCGACTTAGTCCTCTAACTCTAACCTTTAGTCGACCAACCACCATCTCCTTCCTAGGAAACCATTTGCCTTTGAATTCCTTTCCTAGATAAGCTATCCTCTCTGTCCTAATCTCCTGTGTCGAAGCTTTCTTGTTCTACAGGTCCTAGGGATGGGACTTTCAGGCCAAGTGCAGATTCGTCGAAATCGAAGGATTGCCTCTTATTTGCTAAGGTTGGCGAATCAAACAGCCTCAATCAAGGTCTCGGCACAAAAGAAAAGGCAGGGCGACATAAATCATGTATGTATAGTAGTTGTAGAGATCTACCCGCTCATATGAGTTCCGTGAACAACAAAAATCAGGGCAGTAGGTGCCTATGAGTTCTATCTTTCATCACCAATCAGTGGATTAACAAGCTTTCACGTTCCAAGGAATGACATGGCTGTTCAAGAACCCGTTCAAAACGTGGGAAAAAGAAATGCCTAAAGTAGGTCCCCACGTCAGTTTAAACTCCACTCTCTAAGCTTCGCTAATTCAAATTTAGGATCTCTTTGGCTAA